ATGTAGATGAACAATACCCCTCTTAGAAACGTATAGGAAGTTTTCTCCTCGTACGGCTCAAGAAAAAAGAATTTGATCTGAAGTTTTTTCTATGTATACTATGTATAAAAGGTATATTATATAAAGTATACAATTCTAAAAAATGACAAAAACATCTTTAAAATTATCAAATCAATTAGACTATTATTTAAATCTTTTTTTCTTCTTCGTTCTTGAAAATGAAAAAAGAGATAATTTGTACTCCTAACTCAAATCAAATAACTCTTAAATAGCTCAAAAAACAAAACAATGATTAGGCAATTTCATTTATTGAGTGGTCTTTACGCCCGCCTTTTCGTTTGTCTCTGCTTTAAAAACTAGATTTAGATTCTTAAATCTGGCCCGGCAATTATTGAGACGGTGTTTCCTTGTTTTGGGATCCTTTATCAATCATTAGGTTTAGACATTACTTCGGTGCTTCTTAATCCTTTTAAAATGGTAGCAACATACCCCTTCTTTTAGATTTCCTTCCATCCAAGAATCTTACGAACGATGGATTCCCGTGTGATACACTTTGTTGGATCGAAAAAGTTTGATTAATTCCAACCTTATTACCTTATTACTGAAGAATTTTATCAAAAAGAATCCTTTCGATTTTTATATCTAAGAGATATTGATGAAGTTATTCTCCAATTTATTGATTTGCATTAACCCTAGATTCTTGCTCCGAAAAATGAATTAAGACGTTCTACTCGAGCTCCACCATGGACTATTTTGATTACCAACTGATGTCGAGTCACGAGCACCTTCACTTAATATAATATAATATATAAAACTAAATAAATATATATATAAATAAATAAATATAAATAAATAGATAAATAAATAGAAAATGGTGGATAAAAGAAAGAATCCACAATGGATCGGGCCCTTCAAGTCGCACGTTGCTTTCTACCACATCGTTTCAAACGAAGTTTTAGCATAACATTCCTCTAAATTTGGAATTGGTATGGAATTGATTCAATTGTGAAATCAAGAATAGTCATCGGTTCAATTATTGTGTATATGTTCCAATCTATACTCTTTTTTTTTCAATTATTAAAAAATAAACTAAAGAGTTTGTTCTTTATTGATTGAATTTTTGCATATCTATATCTTCGCGTCTCAAAGATTCGACTTAATTTCTATATATAAATAAAAATAGAATTAAATTTTTTTTAATCAGAGATTTATTAACACTTTTTTAATTATTAAGTTGCTCTTGTTTTTTATTTTAGCCTAATGGCTACATAAACTTACGGCTATTAAGTTTGAGTGAATTTGATTGGTACCAAAATAGTTTGAATTCAGAAGAATTCCTAAATATAACTACTTCGTTTACTTAGAATCTAAAGAGTAATAGATAATTATAGAAAATTCCATTTTGAATAAAATCAAAAATAGATATGCAAGAGAGGGCTTTTCTAAATAACTAACTTACCTAACTCTAAATAGAAAAGAAAAGGTTTGAAAATATGATCAAAGGACCAATCAGCTTTTAAAAATGGAAACTCTCCTAATCCATGTTCCCACCTTACCTAGATCCTAAATAGATTAAATTATACCCATTTGTAACTAACTAGATTAGTTTTTTGTTTGTGAAAAAGAGTATGATTCATAACAGAAAAAATAATAAGAACGAAACGCATTTGACCGAAAATTCAACCTTAAATTTAAGCAGAAGCGTCTTTTTTCTATTCTAAAAAAGTGCCTCTGGGACGGAAGGATTCGAACCTCCGAATAGCGGGACCAAAACCCGTTGCCTTACCACTTGGCCACGCCCCATTTAGATTTTTATTCAACGCCAATTAAAGCCTAATATTTATAGCAGTTAGTTGTCAACTCCAGTTTCAATATCTACGGAATTCTTACTAGTATTTTGATAGGTGTGGATCTAGAATTCAATGTCATTTATTGATCATTAGATAAAATTCAATTAAGATATTGTATGAAAGTATGATTTCTTCTATTCTCTCTTGAGAATTCGAGAATTTTTGATCGTATGGGTTCAAAAGAATAATTTTTTGTCGACCTTACTTTTTTTTGCCTTTTACTTCTATCAAAAACTCAATCAAAATACAATTATGTTCAAGAAAAAAACGTATGTTATGCTTAATATCTTTAGTTTGATTTGTATCTGTCTTAATTCTGACCTTTATTCACACAATTTTTTCGTCGGAAAATTGCCTGAGGCCTATGCTTTTTTGAATCCAATTGTAGATATTATGCCAACCATACCTCTCTTCTTTTTTCTCTTAGCTTTTGTTTGGCAAGCTGCTGTAAGTTTTCGATAAGATCTTTAATTTTTAATTTTAAAATCTCCTAGAAAATTCAGGATTTATTCGAGAAAAAATTCTAACAATTACTAAGATCAGATAAGTTTTAGAATCGGAACTTTACCCCCGATTCAAACATTGAACTTCTTTGATAGTCAAGATAAATTTGGTTTACCTCGTTTTGTTCTTCTCATTTTTTCATCTCT